TTTTTCGTTAACCCCTAGTCAAGAACAGAACATAATAGGGCGTCCTCCGATTGTTTCATAGAGACAATAAGGGACGGTAAGGATTAGATCAAAACAAAATGGGAAAGAAATAGGGTATGGGTTGGGTAGTGATCTACCTTTCTTCTATTTTTTTAGACTTTTTACTTAACTTAATGAAGGACAACAAAAGAAAGAATAGATTTTTAGTATTTCTACATATTAGTAGCATTTCTTTGATACTTCCAAGGGGGTCTCCGCATATTTTGCTTGTGCTTAATCTTTTCTGATTATACTAGAAATCTTATAAGACCCCTTATAAGTTAGAGTTGGATTTATTGGATTGTTTCATCAACGACGTTAGGTCAGAATTTTTGACTCTGCGCCAGTGATTCCACTATTATTTATTAGTGAACAATAATTCAAGAATTCCTTCATAGATAGGGGACATAATTCACATGGATATAGTAAATCTCGCTTGGGCTGCTTTAATGGTAGTCTTTACATTTTCCCTTTCACTCGTAGTATGGGGAAGAAGTGGACTCTAGAAGTACTACTAATTGTAATTGAGTTTAGGAATTAAACTGGATCCTTTTTTTTTTTTATAAATCGTTCAGTTCTGAAAAGCTTTTTTTAGTTGAAATTTCATTATTTCAACACTATTTCAATTTAAAATTCAATTTTTAAATTGAAATAGAAATAAAAAAATATCTGCATTTCAAAATTCTCTTGGGTTTTCGTGTAGTAATATAGTTTATGAATAATATATATGAAGAATACTCTTTCAATCAAACAAATATTTCAATTATTTCCGTGTTTGTATTTCGAAAGTAAAAAGAATACAAAGTAAAAGAAATACAAATGGTAGTAAATTTATTCCAACTGAATTCTTGATCAATTTTCGATTTCGATGAACCGACTCTTACTAAAATTAGATATGGACCGTGAGGAAGAGTTGCACTTTTTTTATTTTACTTTTTTGTTTCCCTTTATTCAAAGAGAAAATAGTTCTGTTATTACATTACGTAGATACACATTTTCTATCGGAAACAACACAGACATAGTAGTTCTCTAACGAGATACTACACAGACTAAAATATTGTCTTGGGCGAGTCACATATTGCGCACTTCCCGTTTGTTTTAATATTTTGGAAATTTTATTTATGTTGTACTTGTTTTATTGAACTCACTGTTCAAACGTTAAAAGAGGTTTACTAATCCTTCCCCCCCCCCCTTTTTTTTTTTGAAATCCGAAGAAGTTTCCATAGATCATATGTCAACTGATCGATCAATGACTTCTTCGTCGGAATGCTAATAAAAAGATTACTTTATTTTCTTTTATTATACCCATCGAAGAGGCCCTTGATTCTTTTGATGGGATTCATATTGAAAATAATCAGCAATCCAGGAATTAGAATCGTACGAGTCGCTTTTCAATTATTTCAAATTGATTGAAATCAACACAAATTAAATACAAGACAGATGGATAAAGCAAAGAAATAGAATTGGGGGGGCACTATATACATTATATTATATATAATATGTAATTGATATCGATATATACCAATATATAGGAATATGACGATACTATTGTAGATTGATCTCTATTAAATTAACCCGGATTACAATACACCTTATATACACTACAATAACAATAGTAGATAGTATGGTAGAAAGATTCAGATATTTCTTTCTACCATACTATCGTATTTCATAGAATACGGCTAATTCTAGTCTGCCCATTTCATTTAAGACGCGAAATTTGAATCCCTTTCTTCTCTTCAATTATTGATAAGAACTAAAAAGTCAAGTTTAATTCAAATTAATCACCTTGGCTGACTGTTTTTACGTATATTATAAGTAAAAAAGCGGTAGGAACTAGAATAAACAGTGCAGTAGCAATAAATGCGAGAATATTTACTTCCATAATCTCATTGTTTCATTTTTCTTTAATTCGCAATAACTCGGGAGTTAATCCCATAGAGATAATAAATCTTTCGCTTGTAAATTCAATGGGATGAATTACATCTTGATGATATCGAATCGGATCAATATCATGAATAACAATATCTGCACTATCAAATCAACTCATCGTCAAGAATTGAATAGTATAACATAGGAAGATCTTTTATCCATACCGAACTCCAAATTTTATTCCTGATCCAACCAATAATAATAATTCCTTTTTTTTTTTTTAGCATTCTTTTTCATTCTTTCTTTTCTATCACCTACCGCCCTCTTTGTACAACCATCTGATGAAGTATCATTGAACCGCCCTTATACTTACCACTGATTCTAAACAACCCCCAACAAACAATAGAAGCTAAATAAAAAAAAAAATAAAGAAGAGGGATTGCCGTTGGGAATGAAATTCTACTTACTTTCTTTCACAAAAAATCTTTCACAAAAAATAGAGAGCGGAATTGTTATATTTTTTTATTGGATCCGTCGGGACTGACGGGGCTCGAACCCGCAGCTTCCGCCTTGACAGGGCGGTGCTCTG